TCTCGAAATAATACCGGGAGCGGGAGATTCGATTAACCGAGATTCCGAAGCTGAAATTTCTCCTCGACCATCAATAGGTTTAGCTAAAGCATTTATAACACGACCCAAATAAGCCTCACTTACAGGTATCTGAGCAATTCTTCCTGTTGCTTTTACCGAACTTCCCTCTTGTATCAGCAAACCATCACCCATTAATACAACACCAACATTTTTGGATTCCAAATTCAAAGCAATGCCTATAGTACCCTCTTCAAATTCCACTAATTCACCAGCCATTACTTCATCAAGACCATAAATACGAGCAATACCGTCGCCTACTTGAAGTACGGTACCCGTATTTACAATTTTTACTTCGGTATTATATTGCTCAATGCGTTCACGTATAATTTTACTAATTTCATCTGCACGAATGGTTACCATGAAAATTTCTTAATTTAATTTTTTTTTAGAAGAAAAAAAAATAATACCTATACTCTATATTAAAATAGAAAGACTAATCAATTATTTTTTTCTTTCATCGCCCCAAAGATTCCAATATTAGCATTGACAGTACGCAAATGTAACTCGTTGTTTAAGCAACTATTTAGAGTTCCTAGAGCTCCCTGTAAGGCTTGTTGTAAAACCCGCTGTCGGACTTGATTAATCACTCTTTGTTGTTCAAAATGAATGGCTTCATTTTTGTAATTTTCTAATTGTTCCAAAGTCATGTAAATTGAATTAATTAAATTCTGTTTTTCTCGTTCTATTTCAGAATAGCCATTCACCCGAAACCGATCTGCTTCCGTTTCGACTTTCCTTAAGCGGGCCTGGGCTTTTTCCAGCTGTTCAATGGCCCCTTCCCGTAGTTCTTCTGAATTTCGAATAGTTCTCAAGATTCTCTGTTTTCGATTATCTAATAAATCACTTAATGAAAGTAGACTCTCTTTCCATTCATTTCAAAATGTCTATGATCTCTTCCCGAACCAAACATGAATCTTTCGATTCATTTGGCTCTCACACCCAATTACTTATGGGAAATTTCCCTATTTTTTTATGTAATGAGCCTATCCTCTCTTCTATAATTTATATTTTTCAAATATTTATATTTAAAACAATTATCAATCTAAGACCAGAATATTCGGAGGATTCTTCTGACCAAACAAATATATATGTCAGCAAAGTTGTTTTGTTTTTTCTTCAAATCCAAAGAATTCTTATTAATTAATTTATACATATTAATTAATTTTTACATAGGTCATCTATTACGCATTGTATAAAAGGCGGGATTAAATTCACCTTTTTCAACGTAAAGAGGATTCAAGACATTTTATCGACATGAGTGTTTTATATCGAAAAAAAAAAATTCGAATAATTTTATGGAAACCATTTCATTTCTGTATTAACATAGTGGTAGAAAGAGTACTACACTGCGTCTAGACTTCAAACTACTCGGTTTAACCATGGTAATAGTCCAATATTATTGGTTAATAGAGAATCAAAGTGGATTTACCAATAAATCACGAAATGCTATGGTTCTTAAATATTTTTTCTTTAATTATTGAAAAAATTTAATTAATTCAGAAGTAATTCGCGATATTATGTACATTTTCTTAGTTATAACGAAAAATGTGCAGTTTGGTTGGATCCAATCTATTCTTTGAAATAAACAACCCGCACACACTCCCTTTCCAAAAAAAATCAATACACCTAACACTACACTTAGATTTATTGGATTTGTTGCTAAAATATCGGTATTAAACCCGAAACTTCCGGCGAATGGCCAATAGCCCAAACAAAGGAAAGAATCGGTTATATTTTTCATATGATCTCATCTCCTCTTATGAATAGACTAATTATCTTTCTACGATTCCTATTTTTTATTTGATTTCTTAATTATTTTTTATATTTCATATTCATATTTTATATGAAATTTTTATTCTATATATAGAATGCAAATTTCATACTATACCTTACTAATAATTAATATTAATTATTAATAATTAATTCAAAATAGATAGAGTAATAAATATAAATACTAATAATATAATAATGTTAATATATATATATTATTTGAATTGTTCCATCAATTGGAAGATTTTCTATAAGAATGATACTTATTAGAATTAGATACGAGTTCTTATGTCATGTCAATTGCAAAATCTCTCTAGTTTTAACACTTTCGAAAGATTTTCTTTAAATTTAAAGGGGGTTCATTGGACTAAAAAAGAAAAGAAGGCGAATCAGTAATCAGTATATGAATTCTTCACCCTTCAATTAGTCCTTCACCTGTGTTCTTGCCCGAACGAATAATTGTAGGAGTGAAATCACAATATAATTTGAAAAAGCAAGACCAACCAATTATTTTTCTATTTTTTTTTAGGATTATAGGATTAAACAAAAGGATTAGCGAATAAAAGCGCTAATGCTACAACCAGCCCATAAATTGTTAAAGCTTCCATAAAAGCCAGACTAAGCAATAAAGTACCACGTATTTTTCCCTCTGCCTCTGGTTGTCGTGCAATCCCTTCTACAGCTTGCCCTGCAGCAGTGCCTTGACCAACCCCAGGTCCAATAGAAGCAAGCCCTACGGCCAAGCCAGCAGCAATAACGGAAGCAGCAGAAATAATTGGATTCATAATAAGTTCCTCGTAACCAAAATATAAAATAAAGAAATAGTTAATGATATAATCAACCAATAAATTATGACTTAATTATGCAATTACCAAGATTTATTCAGTTAAAGTAATTAAGAAAAATTCCTAAATTGAAATAGTAATAGTTATTGAACTATATGAATTACTTCAAAATTTCTTTTTTCGTTTCTACCTACCAAGTTGTTTTGGAACTAGGTATAACCTTTATTCTTATATTAACTTAAGTTTTGAACCATTCTTTGAATTCTTCGTTTTTTATTGAATTTTTTAGTCATTGAATATTCAATTCACAATTAGAGATGAAACGGAAGGGCTTTGTTTTTTTAATCCCTATAGAAATTTACAGTAGTAGTGGGGTAATTTTAAATATATGGTTAGTTCATATATAATATCACATATACAGAGGTTTCTTCCATGCTGTAAACCAACTATTTGTGTTTTAGATTCAATTAGATTCGAATCATTTTTTGAAACCTCCAAAACAAAGAAAGAAAGATTTGTCTTATAGTGATTAGATTATATACACCCAGTTGGATCCCCCTCACTCCTACTCTATTTTTTTTTTTTATTGCAAATTTTCAAAATGTTTTTCTTTTCTATATATTTAATATTTATTGATGTTTCCTAAATAGGTTATCTTGAGCCACAGTATATGTGCAGCAAACTAAATCAAAAAAAAACTATTTTTTAGAAAAAAATAGTCAATGATGGCCTTCCATGGATTCACCTATATAAGCCGCAGCTAAAGTAGCAAAAATTAGAGCTTGAATACCGCTTGTAAATAATCCAAGGAACATGACAGGTATAGGAACTACTAAAGGTACCAAAGAAACAAGAACAACAACTACTAATTCATCAGCTAGTATATTTCCAAAAAGTCGAAAACTAAGGGATAAGGGTTTTGTAAAATCTTCTAAGATGTTAATCGGTAAAAGGATTGGAGTTGGTTGGATGTATTTACTAAAATAAGCTAATCCTTTTTTTGAAAGACCCGCATAGAAATATGCAACTGACGTAAGTAAAGCTAATGCAACAGTAGTATTTATATCATTTGTGGGTGCAGCTAACTCCCCGTGAGGTAATTGTATTATTTTCCAAGGCAAAAGAGCCCCGGACCAATTAGAAACAAAAATAAATAGAAACATAGTTCCAATAAATGGAACCCACGGACCATATTCTTCTCCAATCTGAGTTTTGCTCACGTCTCGAATGAATTCGAGAACATATTCAAAGAAATTCTGACCAAAAGTCGGAATGGTTTGCAGATTTCGAATAACTAGAATGGCTGAAACTAGCAAGATAGCAATTACAACCCAAGAAGTAATAAGTACTTGGGCATGCACTTGGAAACTCCCTATTTGCCAATAGAAATGTTGCCCGACTTCCACAGCAGATATATCGTATAATCTTTTTAATGTGTTGATAGAACATAATAAAACATTCATATTGTCCCGCCCTCTAAAAAATAAGAACTTGAAAGGGAATTATTTTAATTCAAACATCTCCTTTTTGATTTTGAATACCAGGATTAATCACATATAATTTTCGTTTCTTCTTTATATCGCTAATAATCAAAATGAAGAGAATTTCGAATCCTTACTTAACCAACAGGATCTTGTATATATATATATTTTATGTATATATATTATATATATATATTTCTATTTTTTATGCAATTTAATTTATTAGTAGTATAGTAACCGATTTCCTAAATCTATGAGTCCCTCCAACCAACTCAAATAATTTCTCTTATTATTAATCAAGAATTTCTTATATAGCTAGAACGACCTTCACAAATAGCAAATACTAATTTATTAAGAATTAATCGAATTGAGGCTATAGCATCATCATTAGCTGGAATCGAAATATCGGCGAAGTCCGGGTCACAATTTGTATCGATTAAAGAAATTGTTGGAATTTCCAAAGTTCTACATTCTCGAAGAGCCGTATATTCTTCTTGTTGATCGACGATTATTACAATATCAGGTAACCGTGTCATATATTTAATGCCGCCGAGATATGTTTCCAGATGAGCTAATTGTCTCTTCAATATAGCAGCATCCCTTTTTGGAAAACTGTTGAGTCTCCCCGTCTTTTGTTGTGTTCTCAAGTCCCGGAACTTTTGAAGTCGTGTTTCTGTAGTATACCAATTCGTTAACATACCGCCGAGCCATTTTTTATTAACATAATGACACCGAGCTCTTATTGCAGCCCGCGTTACTGAATCCGCTGCTTTTTTTTTTGTACCAACAATTAAGAATTGTTTTCCCATACTTGCTGCATCAAAAACTAAATCACAAGCTTCTGATAAAAACCGAGCAGTTCTAATAAGATTTGTAATATGAATATCCTTACGCTTTGCAGATATATAAGGTGACATTTTAGGATTCCATTTTCTAGTACCGTGGCCAAAATGAACTCCAGCTTCCATCATCTCTTCCAAAATTATGTTCCAATATCTTTTTGTCATTTAGATTAATCCCCCACTTTTCTTTCATTTCCAATCCAATTTTTTTTTTATTTTTTATTAGGAAATGAAAGAAAGAGACCGTGTATACTGAAATAGAAATAAATAAGTGTTCCGAAGGAACCTTTTATTCTACCGAAGATTGGCCATTGATACATGATCAGGCCATTTTTTTCTATTTAATTTAAATAATATGATTATTATCTTTATTACCTTTTGATTTTATTACAAAATCAATTACAAAATAAAATGACGGAGCCCTTAGGGATTATTAAATCCTAGATTGCTCTGATGTATCGCAAAAATTCTTTGAAATGAAGCCAAAAAAGAATTCTCTGTGGTGAAACAAAATATCTCTCATTTGATCCTCAAATAAATTCTTTTTTTTTGTTTCCAAAGTAATCTTGTTATATTGCCTTGGCCTTGTCTTTGAACGGTGCATTATTCTTTTGAATCCGGTACCAACAGGTATCATTCCCCCTAAAACAACGTTCTCTTTCAGACCTTTCAACCAATCTATACGACCCCGAAGAGCGGCTTTTGCTAAAACTCTAGCAGTTTCTTGAAAACTTGCTTCAGATATGAAACTTTGAGTATTCAGAGATGTTTTTGTTATTCCTAGTAATAGAACTCGGTAGCAAACCGCCTCTTCTAAGGCACGCCCAGCTCGTTCGGCTCGCAATAATCCAATTAGTTCACCGGGCGAAAAAACATTAGACATTCCATCTTCTGAAACCAATACTTTTGATGTTATTTGACGCACAATAATTTCTAGATGTCTATTATGGATGTGAACTCCCTGGGATCGATAAACTTTTTGAATTTTATTAACCAAAGAAATACGACTTTGCGCTATAGTTAGCTCAGCACCAATCAAGAATCCCCAAGGAATGCCAAGAATTCTTGTTATATGACCGTTCCAAGTATCAACTCTCTTTTCTAGGTTCATCGATATTGAATCAATCGAACGAACTTCTAATACCTGTTCTACTTTTGGAAGACCCTGTGTTATATCACCAGATCTCGATTTTTCATATATATATGTAACTAATATATCTCCTTCAGAAAGTATTTCTCCATAATGGCCGTGAACAGTTGCTCCTGGAGTCGCCAAATAAGGGTTAGCCGATCTTATTCCTACAGAATCCATTTGAACTGTTAGAACTTGACCTGATTTTAGGTGTGGTGCATTTTTCGTTTGAACTATACATACATTTTCACAAATAAATTGACCAAGACTTATTATTGTAAACGGTTTTTCACAATAATTATGATGGAGAAAATGCCAATTCAAAAAGAATGGATTGAAAACGGTGTTACTACATATATCCGGTTTAGAAATTCTCTCGTTTTCGTCCATTAAATAATATCTTAATACTTGAAAAGTTTCTTTTAATTTATCAAGTTGCAAATTTGGATTTATCGAGATCTGATTATGAGTTATTAAACGGTAAAAATCCAAATTTGCAACTTGAAAGGCTATTCCTAAAGGACCTAACGAATTATTAATTGGAATTATAGGATCTCTTTGAATTTTATTAATTCCTTCTTTTATCCCATTGTAATATTTTCCCTCATTGAATGATCGTGTTTGAAAACAATTAAATGATGACAAAATTATCAAAGAGCGGTATTTCTCATTTCTATTCAACAACATACGAATAGTTCCGTTATTTTGGCTAAGTGATTGTTGAATTTTTTTCTTCGAATCAATGGAAAAAAATGGATTGATGTTGGTCCGATCCGACTCATGATCCAAGAAAAATCCCGAATTGGCCGGATCATTCCTTTTTCTTATATATGAAATATGGGATTTCACTAAGTCAATTCTTAAGAAATATCGAACCAAACCATTTGTACTTACTTCAACAAAAGAAGCATGCGCATTTTCGATAGAAGAAAATTTTTTGTCTGGATCCCAATTTAAGACTAAACAAGTCCGAACTAATTGAATACTTGTATCCGAAATTCCCCGAATTGATTTTCCATTTCCAGAAAGAATATAATTAATAACTTTAAGTTCCAGATTATCTCTTTCCTGAAACATATCTTGGGGAAAAAGTTTTACTAAATTGATACCATTCCCTATTTCATATAAAATGACGGGTCGAACCAAAACAAAATACTTTTTTTTTGTAATTGTGATCCATTGGACATAGATCCAATTTTTCATTTTTTTTGATTCCTTTAAATTGTTTTTTACCGTTCCTGGTGGTATCAAGATGGCACTGTGTCGGGATATTTTATCCATTTCTCCCGGAAAATGGATATCCCCAGAAAATATTTTTAATTCAATCTTTTTTTTTTTCTTCTCCACTCGGACCAACCCCCTTACTCGACTTCTTATATTTAAAGTGATTGGTGTATCTACTTCAACGATACTATTGTTCCGTACCATTATGGAAGAAGATTCTGATAAAATATGCACTTCCTCGGGAATGAAAAAAAATTGATCCACTTTGATTTGGTATTTTGTCTTAAATTCTTTAACTCCTCTATACTCAATTAAAAAATCCTCTTTTTTAAAAATGGAATTTATTCCTATAGTCCTATATTTAGTAATTCCTGAGCTCTGTGTTCTGTATTGAGGATCATCAAAATAAGCGAGAATACTATCTCTACGAAAAATACCATTGATTGGTATTTCAATCGAGATATTGGAAGCTAACATTCGTTTTTTGTCTCGTTCTTGAATCGATTGGAATGAAAATGGAATGATGAATCTATTTCTTCGCCTCTTTGCTAATAAATCCGTAGTATGATGGAAAATAGCAGGGTGTGCAAAATTACAATGATCTATACATATGATTTGATTAAATATGGAATAATCTGAAATCCTTCTTTCTTTTAGATCAGAAGAATTGAAACGAAATAATTTATGTCTTACTTGATCATTCCTTACTAAAAGGTTAGAACTATCTTCTTCCCCAGTAGAAAGATAATGCATCTTCATTTGATCTTGATCTTTTCGGAGTGAAAAAGAGACTGAACCGGACCTGTATGATCTTCCTGATAATATCCATAAATGACTTGTTTTTGGTAAGATATGGACATTACTGTATCTAAATTCTGATGCATGGTATACATCAGTACTCCAATGCATTTCTCCTTCTAAGTTAGAATAGACATGTTTTCGAACCTTTTCTTTTAAATTCAAAGTGTATGTTCCTGCGCGAATCTCGGCAATCACTTGTTCTGATTTTACATATTGATTATTTTGAACTAATAGAAAACTTTTTGGTGGAATAATCACATTATGTATAATATCACCACTTTCAATAGTTATATACAAGTCTATATAACATAGAAAAGCAGGATGCCCATGACGTGTACGTGTAGGATGAACCAAATCCTCGTTGAATTTTATTTTTCCATTAGAAGGTGCTCGCACATGTTCTGCAGTACCTCCTGTGAATACTCCGCCAGTATGAAAAGTTCTTAATGTTAGTTGAGTGCCCGGTTCTCCTATTGATTGGCCCGCAATAATACCTACAGCTTCTCCTAATTCCACTAAGTGGCCATGAGTAGGACTTTGGCCATAACACAATCGACAGATCCAAGATGTATTTCTACAGGTAAAGGGGGTTCGGATAGATATTGGTTGTGTTTTAAAGGTTTTAAATCGATTGATAAGTCCAATTCCAATATCTTGATTTCGAACGGCAATGCATCGTGAACCTCTGTATATATCGTCTGCTAATACACGACCAATTAATGTTTGTATCCAAATTCTTTCCGGCATCATTCCATTCTGGGTATTCACCGAAATTCCTCGAATGGTACCGCAATCTGTTCGACGTACAACAATGTGTTGAACCACTTCAACAAGTCTGCGTGTAAGATATCCAGCATCTGAAGTTCGTACAGCAGTATCTACAACTCCTTTCCGGGCTCCATAGCAAGAAATTATATATTCTGTTAAAGAGAGTCCTTCGCGTAAATTGCTTTGAATAGGTAAATCAATCATTTGTCCTTGTGGATCCGACATCAATCCTCTCATACCCACTAATTGGTGTACTTGAGATGCATTTCCTCTAGCTCCTGAAAAAGACATTATATGGACTGGATTAAAGGGGTCGGTCATCCTAAAATTAGGATTCATTTCTTGTCGCAAATATTCACTTGTAGCATACCATATCTCAATAGATTGGCGTAATTTTTCTACTGCATGTACATTCCCATAATGATGATGTTTTTCAAAAATCAAACTTTGTTGTTCAGCATCTTGGACTAGCCATCCTTTCGAAGGTATTGTTAAAAGGTCATCAATTCCTAATGAAATGGATGTAGTCGTAGCTTGACGGAATCCCAGAGTCTTTACTTGATCCAAGATATGCGATGTATATGCCATTCCAAAGTGATCTATTAATCTGCTAATAAGTCGTTTAATGGCAGTTCCACCTATCACTTTATTGTGAAAGACTAGATTGGCCCGTTCTGCCATAGGTACCTCCATATTTCACTCAGTGGGATTCGGTTCGACAATGGGTTTGAGTCAATGATTGGAAAACTTCCTTTTCTTTATCTTTATTTGCATACAAATTAAAAACTATGTATGATTCTGGTTAAATTGTGAACACCTGAATTTACACCGATATCATAAATTTGCTTATCTTAGATACCAACCATCTATATCATTAGATATCATATGAATAGGCATGGCAAAAACCTTGTATAGCTTCTTCAATTTCTCGATAAAAAGAAATATGACCAAAAGTGGTTCGAATGTATATAGAACGAATTTCTTTTTTTGTACTTCTTATTACTAGATAATGTCCATAAATTTCATGATAGGTACCCAAAGATTCGTAGTGAACTTCGATAGGAACTTCTCTTGATGAAATAATGCGTTGATCTAGTCGCCACCGGATCCACAAAGGACTATCAAAGTTTATTTTTT